ACTTTTTCTTTATTCTTTAATGAAAGTAATATAATATAAGAATAAAAAGAAAATAGAATAAAAAAATTTAACAGAGTAATTAAAGAGCGATGAAAAAAAAAAGAGAAATAGAAAAAGGTTTTTTAAGTATTACCTCTTGTGTAATATAACATAGTAATTATTGTTTTTCCATTGGGAGAGATGGCTGAGTGGACTAAAGCGTCGGATTGCTAATCCGTTGTACGAATTATTCGTACCGAGGGTTCGAATCCCTCTCTTTCCGGTTCCGTTGATTATTTGGTATTTTTTTACTTTTCAAATTTTTGAATTTAATAGTATTTTTGAATTTAATAGTTAAAGATGTAGAATAGATAAAAATGCTAAAAATATTTAAAAGCAAGTCAAAACTCTTATTTTTTATTCTTCGCGGCCAGGATTACGCCCCGGGTCATTAGATAAAAATCCAAAGATGAAGAGAGAGACAAAGAATATCACTACTGTGTAAACAAAGAGTTTGAGAGTAAGCATTACACAATCTCCAATTTTGGTTTGGAAAAAAAGAAAATAGATTCTCTATTTTTATACCCTATATATCACAATAATTTTGATCACAATAATTTTGATATCAAGAAATGAAGTAGTTTTTAGAAATAGAAAAGATTTTTTATAAATTCATTTGTAATAAGAGTTGAGTCTTTCATTGCCAAGAATTTGCCTTCACACCTACAATTAGATATTGTGGCGGACTCTTATAATTTATAATATAGGGCTCCCTTTCAAGTTCAAGGGAATGGAAAAGAAAAATGTTTAGAATGAGTAATATCGAATAGGGTAAGCCCTATTTGATTTTTCGCGTCTATATAATAACTTGAATACTTGAATTGGGGGAGGGCTTATACTATAAGACTTATCTGATCTTATAAATTGTTAGAATTTTTTTTTCTTGAATAAATTATTTTAGGACAGTATTAAAAACCTCATCGAAAACTTACAGCAGCTTGCCAAACAAAGGCTAATAGAAAAAAGAGCACAGGGATGACTGGCATTACATCTACAATTGGATTCAAAAAAGCGTAGGCTTCGGGCAATTTTGTGAAGAAAAAACTGCTTGAATAAATAGCCGAATCAAAACAGATACAAAACAAACTAAAAATATTAAGCATAATCAAATTTTATTCTTGAAGATATTTATTCTTGAAGATAATTCTATTTTGATTGAGTTATTAAAATATTGAGTTATTAAAATATTATTAATGATGATATCCAAATTTATTTATATAAAATAAAAATAAACTAAGATAGACAAAAACCCTTATTGATGAACCTCACTCAATCAAAAATCCTTCAATTCTCAAATCAAAAAAGAATAGAAGGAATCATATTTTCATACAATATCTTAATTGAATTATATATTATGATCAATAAATTGAGTTTAATTCTATATCTACATATATTAAAATCTGAGCAATAAACTAATCTATTTCATAAGATATTTATTGGAACGGGAATTGACGAAGAACTAATACCTATATTAGTTTTTATTAGTGTTGAGTTGAATTTTTATTAGTGTTGAGTTGAATAGAAATGGGGCGTGGCCAAGTGGTAAGGCAACGGGTTTTGGTCCCGCTATTCGGAGGTTCGAATCCTTCCGTCCCAGCGTATACCTATTCTATACATAAAAAAAAAATTACCGGCTTCGGCAACCTTTTTATTATTAAGAGAATAATAAATGCAATTCTTCTTTCGTTTCATATTTTTAATAACTTTTCTTGGACTAATTTCTTTTTCAAAAAGTGGATTGTGCTCAAATAATATGGAAATGGAATTGAATCTATCTTTTTTTTTCAGGGACGGGGGAAACAGATATCAAAATTCAAATTCAAAACAAAAAAAGTTGAACGGTTTTTTGATCACATTCTTATTTTATTCCCCTTATCTCTTCCTATTTACGTTAGTTACTGAGAAAAAAGTTTTACGTCTCACACCTTACAATGATACACATTTTGAATGCAATTTTTATCCACTTATATATATACCAACGAATCCTTTATCGAATCGTTACAAGTAATGTTTGAGTACGAAGAGAAGGAAGAGCTGTTCGGAAAGTGGGTTTTTATGATCCACTAAAAAATAAAACTTATTTAAACGTTCCTCCGATTCGATATTTCCTTTAATTTTAAAAAGCACTCAAACGACAGGAACTGTTCATGATATTTTAAATTAAAGAAGGCAGGGGTTTTTACGGATCTTTGTCTTAATTAAAGACACTGAATTTAATGAAATACAAAAAAAAGGGGGGTGTGGGTAGTTTGTATATATATATAGCTTAGCTTTGTATAAACTTTTCTATACTATCCCTTCCTTCACTCTTGTTCTATTTATATCTATTTTATTTTTGAAAGTTCTTATTTCATTTTATTTATCCTTTTACCTACAGTGGTTTTGTTTGTATTTATGTGGATATTAGTGCCAATCCAATACAAGCCCTTAGTTTATCTGTTCTTAGTTTTTTTATTCTAAT